CCTCGATTCCTTTCAATTTGTAATCCAATACAAAAATCAGTTGGTTCCGTTAGGTTAGCTATATGCTGTGTATTATCAACGATTTCCACAGAAGGTGGTAAGAGGATGTCTTGAGCAGTTACATATCCAGGACCTTTGACACAAATAAGCGCGTCACGAGTTCCATATAGATTACTTCTCAATACAATTTCTTTCAAATTCATTAAAATTTCATGTACTGATTCTTGAATACCTACTATGGTAGAATATTCATGCGGGATTTTCTCAGATTTTGCGCGTGTAATACATGTTCCTTCGATTTCTCCAAGCAAAGCTCTTCGCATCGCAATGCCTATTGTGTCGGCTTGACCTTTCATAAGTGGAGACAGAATAAAGCGTCCATAATAAAGACGCTTACTGTCTGCTCTTGATTCAACACATTTCCACTGTAGTGTCCGAGTAGATACTTTTAATTTCTCTCGAACCATAGTAATATTATTTGTCAGATTTTTGAGTCATTTATTTCTCTTGAAATCTCTTCAATGTTTATTTCTACACTCGCCTTTTTTTAGGGGGTCTGCAGCCATTATGTGGCATAGGGGTTACATCCCTTACGAAACTTAAAAGTATACCACTTCGACGAATAGCGCGTAATGCTGCATCTCTTCCGAGACCCGGACCTTTTATCATGACTTCTGCTCGTTGCATACCTTGATCTGTTACTGCTCGAATAGCATTTCCTGCTGCGGTTTGAGCAGCAAAAGGTGTCCCTCTTCTTGTACCCCTGAATCCACAAGTACCGGCGGAGGACCAAGAAATAACCCGACCCCGTACATCTGTAACTGTCACAATGGTGTTGTTGAAACTTGCTTGAACATGAATAACGCCCTTTGGTATTCGCCGTGCACTTTTACGTGAACCCACACGTCCAGTCCTACGTGAACCGCTTCTTGGTATAGATTTTGCCATATTTTATCATTTCCGAAATATAAGTCAGAGATATATGGATATATCCATTTCATGTCAAAACGGATCTTTTATTTTGATTTGTTCATCGGTTCCTTTAGAGAGTCCCTTTTCGAAAGATTATCCTTGTCTTTGTTTATGTCTCGGGTTGGAACAAATTACTATAATGCGTCCCCTTCTACGGATCAGTCGGCATTTTTCACAAATTTTACGAACGGAGGCTCTTATTTTCATAATTGTTATTCCTTGACTGAATTTCGAATCTACTTTACTGATTGGAAGAAAATAAGTTTCTTGAAATTTTTGAACCGTGAATTGGATCCTCATGAAAGGAATCTTGAAAAACCACCGAACCATTCGAATCTTTGTTGTGGGGTCTAGAAATTCTGCGCCACCCCCCCCCCGTTTGAATCATAACGACTTACTTCAATTTTGATTCTATCTCCTGGTAGTATATGTATAAAAGAGTGTCGGATCCTTCCTGAAACAGAACTTAGAATCTGACTTCATTATTTAAACGAACCCCGAACATACCATTGTGAAGTGATTCAGTAATTAAACCTTCATGAATCCATTTTTCTTCTTTTATTCCAGACAAACCCTCCTTGAAGTATCAACTAATGTAGGAAGGCGTGATATTAGACAACTTGGCTTTTTTATTCGTTTTTTTCACAAACAGGAAGTTACAGATACAATTCGGATAGCAGAAAATTTACCATATATAGCACAAAATTTCTCCGCCGATTCCTTCTAGCCGAGCTGCTCGGTCTGTCATTATACCCCGAGAAGTAGAGAGAATTACAATCCCCATCCCGTCTAAAATTCTAGGAATCCGTTGATAGTTAGAATAGATTCGGAGACCAGGTCGACTTATTCGTTTTAAATTTAAAAGAGTTCTATATGGTCCTTTCCTATTCCTTCTATGTCGTAGGGTTAAAACCAAAAAATATTTGTTATTTTCTACAAGTTTCCTTACGTTTTCGAGAAAACCCTCTTGTAAAAGTATTTTAACAATGTTTTTAGTCATGTTAGTAGATGCTATTCGAACCGTTCCCTTTCGATCCATGTCAGCATTTCGTATAGAAGTTATTATGTCAGCAATAGTGTCCTTACCCATGATAAACTAAAATTAGTGTTGCTTCCGAATTTGGATATAATCAGCATGTTCTTTTTTTATAAAAATTATTAAAGAAAGTTCTTAAAAGTATATGCGTGAGACATAATCTACTAATTTATCTATTTTATTTAAATACTATCACTATCTCACGGTCTCATATTATAATACCTCAGGTGCTAATGAAACTATTTTAGTAAAATTTAACTGTCTCAATTCCCGGGCGATCGCGCCAAAAACCCGGGTTCCTTTTGGATTTCCTTCTTGATCAATGACAACTGCAGCATTGTCATCATATCGTATTATTATACCCTTATCTCGTTTGAGTTCTTTACAAGTACGTACAATTACAGCTCTGATCACTTCTGATCTTTCTAGAGGCGTATTTGGTACTGCTTCTTTTATCACAGCAACAATAACATCACCAATATGAGCATATCGGCGATTACTAGCTCCTATTATTCGAATACACATCAATTCTCGTGCCCCGCTATTGTCTGCTACATTCAAATGGGTTTGAGGTTGAATCATATCATTTTTTTTATCTGTTTTTTAAATGTAAAATAAAGCAAAGGACGAAGTAAAAAAAAAAAAAAAAGAAAGAAAACCCTGCAATTGTTTTTTTTATACACAAGACTTCTTTCCTTTGGTTCTACATTTCTATCCAGAAATAATGAATTGAGTTCTTATAGGCATTTTGGACGCCGCTATTGAAATAGCCTTTCGAGCTATATTTTCGGCTACTCCACCCATTTCATAAAGTATTCTACCCGGTTTAACAACAGATACCCAATATTCCGGGGATCCTTTCCCTGAACCCATACGGGTTTCCGTGGGTCTTACTGTAACTGGTTTGTCTGGAAATATACGTACCCATATTTTTCCGCCACGACGTACATTTCGTGTCATTGCTCGGCGCCCTGCTTCGATTTGTCTAGATGTAATCCAAGCGGGTTCAAGTGCTTGAAGAGCATATCTACCGAAACAAATATGATTACCTCGATAAGATATTCCTTTCATTCTTCCTCTATGTTGTTTACGGAATCTTGTTCTTTTTGGGTTATAGTTGATGGTTCTTTTTCAATTCCATCTCTACTACAGAACTGGACATGAGAGTTTCTTCTCATCCAGCTCCTCGCGAATGAAATGACTAAAACAGATTTTATCAAGATATACATGTGTTTAATGAATAATATGCTGAATCATAGGATTCTTTGAAATTGCATCTAATTAATCAATTCGTTAATCTATTCGAAATTTGTCTAGCGTGTTTAGATATTATTTAATTAAATTAATTAAACATGTATTCTATTTCTAGATAATGTCAATGTCTTTTGTTTTTCCTTTTATCATATGGGATCGACAAAAATGTATCAATCTAATAAAAAAAACTTTCGCGGGCGAATATTTACTCTTTCCATATCCATTTTAGTTATAGGGTTAGTTCATGACCTCTCAAAATAAAAGAATAAAAGAGGAGGTCCCTGGTTTGTTCCGCCATCCCACCCAATGAATCATTAAGATTCATTTTGAATAGAACCTTCTGCATTCACGGGTTATATCGTTCCCATTGCTTCTCGATTAATGGTTAGGTCTTAATTTTCCGGCGGAGTCCTTTTTTCTTAAGTCAATTTTCTCAGTCTTTATTGGCTCGAGGCTCTTGATTTTTTTGTTCTATAAGCGGATTCATCTAATTATGCATGAATCATTATTGAATTTATGCTTTATTACACTGCGTTTTATGAGATGACTCATCGACCTTACATATTGGAATCATATATCATTGATATTTCCGTTCTATCTTTCTCTCATCCTTCCACTTATCCGCATACTTTTTTTCTATTTTGCTTTCCGACTTAGAACTTCACAACTAATAATCCGATTGGTTTTTTTATCTTTATGCAAAAAAAGATTTCAGTTGCTACAACGACATGTCCAATATATTATATCTTTATCTTGACTGGTTCTTTGGATCCAGATAATGCGAAGCAATGAGTTGGTTATTAGTGCTATAGTTATTAGTTCATACTCTGGGCCCTGGTCCGTTTTTTTGAATCCTAGCCCTAAAAAAACCAACGAGTCACACACTAAGCATAGCAATTATATAAAATGATCAATCGAATTTTTATTGAACCCTCTAGAATTGCAGAATTGCTCTTTTTTTTTTTGTTTTGCTTGAACATAAAAAGAATAAAAGAAAAGAATAAAAGGGTTTTTCTTTTTTTGTCCATTACTGGGTATAATGTAAAAACACGTAAAGTCTTATTATTCTTCGTCTACAAATATCCAAATTTTTATTCCTAATACCCCGTATATAGTTCGAACTGTATAGGAACAATAATCAATTTTAGCTCCAATGGTTTGTAGAGGAACCCTACCTTCTCTGATCCATTCGACGCGTGCAATTTCTTTTCCGTCGATACGTCCCGCAATTTGTACTTGAATTCCTTTTGTATTCGCCAGCTCGGTTAATTCAATAGCTTTTTTCATTGCTTTGCGAAAAGAAACTCTATTCTTTAATTGGCCAGCTATAAATTCTGCAAGAATATTAGGGTGTCCATAAGGATTTGCAATTCGTGTAATAGCAATGTTTAGTTTTCGGTTCGCACAATGAAGTTCTTTTTGTACATTCATCTGCAATTCTTCGACTCTCCGCGGTCTATTTTCTATTAAGAATTTTGGGAATCCTATATAAATTATGACTTGAATTAGATCGATTCTTTTTTGAATCTCTATCCGTGCAATTCCCTCAACGCCAACACCGGAGGATATTCTCATATTTTTTTGTACATAATTCTTAATACAGTTTCGTATTTTTTGATCTTCTTGTAGACCTTCCGAATAATTTTTTGGCTGTGCAAACCAAAGAGAATGATGACTTTGTGTTGTACCAAGTCGGAACCCAAGCGGATTTATTTTTTGTCCCATAATCCCCCACTAC